TTAGAGTTAAGCACTTATATTACTTATTAATTGCTTTGAAGGCAAGGGTTTTTTTAACCTAAACTCCATCCATATATTATTTTTCCTTTTTTGGATTAATGGCATTATTCAGGAAAATAATATGAGGTTGAAATATTAAGTCTTGAGTTAATGAATACTAACTTCCTCCTATTTACAAAATAGATTGCTTATAGCTTTCAAGACATTTTTTTCACATTTCCTTTTCAAAAGCTCCAATTAAAGGCATTATTATTAAAAAATTAATAAAATAGTAGACTGAGGCTAATTGTCCTAAAACTATAAATGGGTACTCTACTGGCTGACTTCCTATTCATGTTAAGATAAAAAAGTCTCCTATGAATAGTCAAAATGCTATTTGTCTTAAAGGACGGTATCTTTTTGATTTCTGTGGGGCTAGGTGGGTTATCGGAACTAAAAATAATACTAAGATCGCTCCTACTAGAGCTACAACTCCCCCTAGCTTTTTTGGAATTGACCGTAAAATAGCGTAAGCAAACAGAAAATACCATTCTGGTTGAATATGGGGGGGAGTAACTAGAGGGTTGGCCGGTATAAAATTCTCCGGGTCTCTAAGTCTTGTGGGGTAAATAAGAGTTAAGGTTCTTAGTGCTAATATAAATATTGTAAAACCTACAAGGTCCTTTGACCTAAAATAGGTGTGAAAGGATACCTTATCATAATCAGAAGGAATTCCAAGAGGTTTGTTTGATCCTGTTTCATGGAGAAATAAGAGGTGTAAAATTCTTAAGAATGCTAAGATAAATGGAAATAAGAAGTGAAAGACAAAGAATCGGTGGAGGGTGGGGTTGTCTACGGAGAATCCTCCCCATATCCATTGGACAATATCATTACCTATATATGGAATGGCTGTTACGAGTTTTGTAATTACCGTGGCTGCTCAGAATGTCATTTGTCCTCATGGAAGTACGTAACCGAAGAATGCGGTGAGTATTGACAATAAGAATAGAATGACTCCTATATTTCAGGTCATTTGGTTTATGTATGACCCATAATATAGTCCTCGGCCCATATGAAAATAAATGCAAATAAAGAACATAGACCCCCCTTTGGCATGGATTTTTCGTAAAAGCCAGCCGTAATTTACGTCCCGACATATGTGTCTGACAGAAGAGAATGCTATTGTTATGTCTGCTGTGTAATGCATGGCTAAAAATATTCCAGTAATAATTTGAATCCCTAAACATAGTCCAATTAGGGATCCAAATTTTCATCAGGCGGATAGTTTTCTTGGGGTTGGTAAGTCTCATAGGGATTTTTTTACAATCTTAATAACAGGATGTTTCTTTCGTAGAGGGACTTTCATAAAGAGACTGCGATATACTCCGCAACTTCTGGACTGACAGACCAGTGTTATTTTTTAACTAAGTCTCTGTTATAGTTTTCAGAAAGAGGATAAGGGGGAGACTATTCAAATAAGATAGAATAATAATATTTTTTGCCGTGATGGTTGCTCATGTAAATAGTGACCAACTGGCTTATTAGAATAAAATTTTTTAAAACCTATCTTTATTGTCGGTCAATAGGTCATGTAAAATCTTAAACATATTTGAATATAGAAGTAAAGCGAAAATAGGCTTGCTAAAATTAGTATCCTAATTATCAAGAAGTTTTCTGTTTGAACAATTCTTAAAAACATAATTCACTTATAAAAAAACCCTAAGAGAGGAGGGAACCCTGCTATTGATAAAATCGTTAGGCACATTGTTGTTTTTAACATTCTTTTATTTCTTAATTTTATAGTCTTAGAAAGATGTTCTATTGAGAACATTTTTCCTGCCCAAAATAAAGGGGTGACCATGATAGCATAGGAAAAAAATAGAGTAATTCCTAGTCATTTTTTTCCTGTAGTAGCAAATATAATAATCATTCATCCAAGATGAGCTACTGAGGAAAGAGCTATTAGCTTTCGCAGTTGTGTCTGCTGGACTCCAAAAATGGATCCTATTACTACCGAAGAGATTCCTATAACTTTGAGGATGACTTGTTTAGGTTTTCCTCTTATAGAAATAATTAAGTAAATGGGAATTATCTTAGATAAAATTGCTACAAAGAAGCCTCCAATAAATTTTATTCCTTGCATGACATCAATAAACCAAAAGTGTTTTGGGAAAATTCCCATCTTCATGGTAAGGGCAAATATAATAATAAAAAGTTCAAGGAGTCTATAGGGTCCCGAGATATAAAGGTTATCAATTTTGTATTTACGAAGAAGAATACCAAACAATAATATGGCACTGCCTGCGGCTTGGAATAAGAAATACTTTCTTGTCGCTTCTATTGATCGAGGTGTAACGTTGGATCTTAAGATCGGTATAAGGGCTAATCTTTTGAGTTCAACTCATAGCCATACAAGTATCCATTTATTCGATAGCCCGCACCCTATAATCCTTATTAGAACTGATCTTATATAAAATAATAATCTTGTCATAAAGGTAGGACTAGATTCGAACTAGTAAAAAGTTAGTTATCGGCTAACTTCCCCAACCTTTAGGGACCTACCTTTAATAGTGCGGTGGTATTATTTTTAGAACAATAACTATCAAGAAATATGTTATTAAGAGAGAAATTGTTAGAGGTAAGAAAGCCTTTCACATTAATGCCATTAGCTGGTCATATCGTATTCGTGGGAAGGAAGCTCGTACTCATAAAAACACAAAAACCAAAAATAAGGCCTTAATTGTAGTTGTAATAATGGTTATCAAAAAAAATCTTTGATTAACTACCCCTAAAAATAATATCGCTGTAAGTAGTTTAATAAATATAATTTTAGCATATTCTCCTATAAAAAATAAAGCGAAAGGAGCTCCGGCATATTCTACTTTGTATCCTGATACTAATTCAGATTCTCCTTCAGCAAGATCGAAAGGGGTACGTTTTGTTTCCGCTAAAGAAGAAATAAATCACATTATAAAAAGGGGAAAGCAGGGGACTATTATTCAGATACCAAGTCTTTGTACAAATAAGAAGTTAGATAGTCCTCAGCCTCCCACATAAAAAATTAAAGGTAGGAGGATAAGTCCGAATCTAACTTCATAAGATACTGTCTGAGCTACTGCTCGAATTGCTCCTAGAAGTGCATACTTCGATTTGGAAGCTCATCCTGCTCCTAAGATAGAATAAACAGATAGCCTGGAAAATGTAATAACAAAAAGGAGAGACAGGGTAAAGTTTAAACCACTACTAGAAATAGGGGCTACTCTTCAAAGGAGGATACTTAAAAAAAAGAATATGGGGGGGGCCAAAATAAAAATTATAGGGGTAGATCTTGAAGGCTTGAATTTTTCCTTAATGAATAACTTCATTCCATCTGCGAATGGTTGTAGTAGTCCTAATGGGCCTACAAGTTTTGGTCCCTTACGAAATTGCATATATCCTAAAGTCTTTCGCTCTAGCAAAGTGAGAAGAGCAACTGCTAAGAGAACGGGTATAATAAATAAGATCAGGTTAAATACAAAAAGTATGCTTGTGTAATATCTATTAATTATAGCAACAAATTTTATCATAACTTATAAGGAGGTGTCTCGCCTCCAATTAAGGATTTTAAGTCCTTTGTTATCTTTTAACTATTATAAATAAGTCTTTAATAGTTTTCTTTAGGTTGGCAGGTATTGATCCTACTGCTCTTTGGTTAACGGCCAAATGCTCATACATTAAACTTCAACCTAGAAAATAGGTAAAGGTATACCATGAAAATTTGGATTTCAAATTAAGAGCTCATTACTCTTTTTTCTAGCTTTATAGTGGTAGTTAAGTAATAATTTTGGATTTGCGTTCCTAGGTCGGGAAGGAAGTTCCCCCTCTATAAATATTCGGGTATAGTTTAATACAAAATATTTGTTTTAGGAGCAAAGGTTACTAATCTGTTAGTTGCCCGAGAGTGTAAGATGTCCGAGATTAAAAAGGTGTTGGTTTGTAAAACTAATTACGAGGGTTCCCTCTCTTATAAAAGAGTAGCTATCGACGGAAAGTGCTGCTTTTACAATGCAGTGATGTTTGTTAAACTCAAACCTCTTTTAAGCTTTAGGGTGACCCTCTTTTAGACTTGCAATCTAATGTGCTATATTACACTATAAAGCCATACTCTTATAGTTTAAAAAAAACAGTAGATTTTCTTCCTGCAGTTTTCCTATTAGGAATAAGGGTTATTATTTATAAGAGAAAATAACTTTAGTAAACCAAGATAGTTAAATAAATAACTGAACTTTGAAGAGGTTTGATTGGGGTGTTAAATTCCCTCTCTTGGTAAACGAATTTGGTTCTGGTTTTTATTCTTGAAACTTTAAAGAGTTATACATGCAAGCTAATAAGTTCCCCGGTGAGGACCCGAGAAAATTAGAAAATAAATTTAATATGTTTTTCTTCATGAAGCGGAAGAATAACCATTTTTATAAGAGGTAATATGGCTGTTAAATATCGTCACATCTGCAGTAGTAAATATTTAACCCTGTCTGAAAAGACGATTAAATCAAATAAAAAAGAAACTGGCGGAAATACCGTGCCAGCAGCCGCGGTTAAACGGATGGTTTTCAATATAATAAGTAGCTTAATACAGAAATCCTTAATAAAAGATGGTTAGGTTTAAAGCTTTAATGTGGAAATTAATTTTATTATGTTCCTCTTGTATTGCGGAGAGACTGTTAAGGTTAGGAGGAAGACCGGGTTTTGATATCCCGTTATCCCTAAAATAAAAAGTTAATGCTGGTGGAGTACGAAGAATATCTTTGAGAAACAAAGAACTTGGCGGTGATTTAATTCGTATCAGGGGAGCTTGTTTGAATAAAATGATAATCCACATTATACCTTACCTTTTCTAGAAAATACAGCCTCTATATCATCGTCATTAAGTTTTCATTGTGAATTAAAGAAGGCTAAAAAACTAGAGATGGTTAGATGTCAGATCGAGATGGAGCTAATGAAAAGGAGATGATGGGCTACAATATTAATATTTCTTATAGCCTATAGTTAAAAAATAGATTCTTTTATGAAAAGAAAAGTTGAAATAGGACTTGATAGTAATAAAGAAAGAGAGAGCCTTTATGAAGTAAGCTCTAAATTGCGTACACATCGCCCGTCACCTGCGGGGTGAAACCTGGAGTAAGTCGTAACAAAGTAGGCATACCGGAAGGTGTGGCCTGGCCAATTGCAGAGGTAGTTTATAAAAATATAGGCTTTGGGTGTCTAAGATGTTAATTCTTTAATCCTTTGAACATTGTAAAGTAAGTTAACAAAACTGTTGGGCTCATGTCCCAAATATAGAGATGAGACTTCTCTCTTTGCCCTGTCTAAAATGTCATTTTCACTTAAAAAATAGGATAAATTGTCTCTTAAAATTTCTTGACAGAGAAAAATAATAAAATATTAATTTATAAATACTATAATAAGTAAAGTTTATTGAACAAAAAAATTATACCTATAGTTGTCACTGTGAAGGAATTTGAATTAAAGTAAATAAAAGTTTTAAAAAGTAAGATCTTTTTCTGTACCTTTTGTATTATGGAGAGCTAAAATTCTAAAGTATTTTCTTTGTTAACGAAATAATACGAGTTACTTATTGCTTTATAATTGATAAATGCCCTAACTGTAGAAAAAGTAAGGTTAGAGAAATAAGCGGGAGTGAAATGCTAATCGTGTATTATATAGCTTTTTCCCGGAGAAGTTAGTGTAAGCTAAAATAAAAATAAGTTTTTGGATAGTATATTGGCTGACCAATATATTACTAGAGGAAATAACCTTTTAATTAAGGAAGGGCAATAACAGCATTAGGAAAATTTAAGAAGTAGGATTCAAGCATTCTTCTATAAAGAAAGCGTTTGAGCCCCTTAATAGATTCCTACAAAAGAAATTATTGAAAAAATACCCGCTCTTGTTAATAATTATCCGGGCGATAAAATTATTTATTCGATAATGGCTCTATGAGTAAAATAATGTTTATTTTAAGATATAAAAAAGGCTATAAAATAAAATTTTTAGCCTAAAAAAAATATTCTTATTTTAGAAAACAAAAATCTAAAAATATAAAGAAAGGAACTCGGCAAAAGCTTTTCTCGCCTGTTTACCTAAAACATCGCCCCTGGCTCTTAGATCAAGGGTCCTGCCGCCCGGTGATCTTGCGAGATTAAACGGCTGCGGTACTCTGACCGTGCAAAGGTAGCATAATCATTTGCCTGTTAATTCCAGGCTGGAATCAACGGCTAGACGAAGAAAATACTGTCTCTCTTTATAAGATTTGAATTTAGTTTTCTGGTGAAGAAACCAGAATAAAGAAGTGGGACGAGAAGACCCTATTGAGCTTTAATCTAAAAATATTAACCAAAATAGAAAAAGGTTTTAGTTGGGGCAACTGATTTTTTAATAAGACAAAATCTTAATAAATGAATTAAATCTAAATATAGACCCACAATCTTTTGTGGTAACAAGAAAAAGTTACCATAGGGATAACAGCGTAATTTTCTTTGAGAGTACATATTGACAAGAAAGTTTGCGACCTCGATGTTGGATCAAGATATCCTGAAGGTGCAGCCGCTTTCAAGGGTGGGTTTGTTCAACCCCTAAAATCTTACGCGATCTGAGTTCAGTCCGTCGTGAGACAGGACAGTTTCTATCTACTATACTTTTCTTTTTGTACGAAAGGACTCTTGAGAAATAAGAATGAATTAAAGTTCCCTTATAAATGAAATATTAGAATTAATAAAATAAGTGTATTGACTTTATAAAACAACAGTTCTCCTTCTTTTAGGAGATATCACTTAGTGAATAAATATGGGTATCCATATTATTTTTCTTTTTTTGGATTAATTACATTAATCCAGGAAAATAATATATAAAAGTTTGGTACAATTGAAAAGGGAAATAACTTCCCCTAAAAAGAGGTTAAACTAAAAGTTTTAGTGTGTTACCCCCTTATTATTATTTTTTCATAAGAGTTTTTCGACCCTTTTTGCCTTTTTATTCTTTAAAAGGCTAGGGAATTTTTAGTTATAGATAAAATTTAGGGTAAAATTTTTGGGAAAAGGGAAATAACTTCCCCTAAAAAGAGGTTAAACTAAAAGTTTTAGTGTGTTACCCCCTTATTATTATTTTTTCATAAGAGTTTTTCGACCCTTTTTGCCTTTTTATTCTTTAAAAGGCTAGGGAATTTTTAGTTATAGATAAAATTTAGGGTAAAATTTTTGGGAAAAGGGAAATAACTTCCCCTAAAAAGAGGTTAAACTAAAAGTTTTAGTGTGTTACCCCCTTATTATTATTTTTTCATAAGAGTTTTTCGACCCTTTTTGCCTTTTTATTCTTTAAAAGGCTAGGGAATTTTTAGTTATAGATAAAATTTAGGGTAAAATTTTTGGGAAAAGGGAAATAACTTCCCCTAAAAAGAGGTTAAACTAAAAGTTTTAGTGTGTTACCCCCTTATTATTATTTTTTCATAAGAGTTTTTCGACCCTTTTTGCCTTTTTATTCTTTAAAAGGCTAGGGAATTTTTAGTTATAGATAAAATTTAGGGTAAAATTTTTGGGAAAAGGGAAATAACTTCCCCTAAAAAGAGGTTAAACTAAAAGTTTTAGTGTGTTACCCCCTTATTATTATTTTTTCATAAGAGTTTTTCGACCCTTTTTGCCTTTTTATTCTTTAAAAGGCTAGGGAATTTTTAGTTATAGATAAAATTTAGGGTAAAATTTTTGGGAAAAGGGAAATAACTTCCCCTAAAAAGAGGTTAAACTAAAAGTTTTAGTGTGTTACCCCCTTATTATTATTTTTTCATAAGAGTTTTTCGACCCTTTTTGCCTTTTTATTCTTTAAAAGGCTAGGGAATTTTTAGTTATAGATAAAATTTAGGGTAAAATTTTTGGGAAAAGGGAAATAACTTCCCCTAAAAAGAGGTTAATATAAAGAGAGGATAGAGAAGCAAATGTCTTGTTAGTATAACTTTGTACTACTGATTTCCAATCAGAGAGATTGCTTTTAAGCAAACAAGATATAGTGGCATAATAATTAATTTTTTAATAGGAGACGGATTAAAAAACTAACCCAAAACAAAAAAGGAAAACCTATATAGGAGTAAAACGACTATTTAAAGTTCCGAGCGTAAGCGAGTAAAAAGTACTCTTTCTTAGAGACTGTATACAGGATTCTTCTCATTTGGAGGAAACGACTATTTAGATCTTTTGGACTATCAATTTGAGCCGAATAAGGAGTTTTACGACTTATGGGGTTCAAATAATGACCGGAGCCAAGCGAAAACGACAGACGGAGTGAAGCGCAGCCGACGGGCTAAAGATACTATTTTTGGGAGCGAGAGCGACCGGATACTAGTTATCAGTGAAAGCAAGTGATCGCGGAATGTTTGGAATGCAGCCGATTGAGATGGGAGTCTTTATAGTGTTTGTTAGCAGTTGGTTCAAGAAGTGACTATTGTGTATAGTTTTAAGCGAAGCTTGAGTAAAGAGAATCTAATATATATATATAAAAAGGTCCAGTGGATTTGTTTTAGTCAAGGACGGTAGTCCTACGTGGAGTGTGGTGCCTATTCCCTGTATGTTAAATAATTACCCTTAAGGTTTAATCCTTAATTCATGATATACTCTTAATACTGTAGGGCCCCCCCCCCCCCCCCCCCCCCCAGCTGCGAAATATAGTTCTTGTATAAATGGTGGAGTTAGTGGTTATAGCAATATTTTCTGGGTGTTTAGTTTTAGTCTTTAGGGGTTCTCCTTACTTTGGTCTTTTTGGTGTTCTTTTACAGTCGATAGGGTTTTCTTTATTACTTTTTTTACTAGGGCTGCCTTTTTTTTCTTTGTTAACAGTGCTTGTTTATGTGGGAGGCATGATGATAGTTTTTCTCTTTTCGACAATATTGTCGGCAGAGCGTTATCCTGGTTCTAGATGGAGGGAGTTTTTGGTATTTTTATTTTCTATTTGTTTATTAGTAATTCCTAGTTTGTCGCCTTGATTTTTAAGGGCTCGAAAAGTTTCTATGAGGAGATTGAGGTCGGAATTAGGGTTTTGTGAAGTCTTTAACAGATTAGGGTATTTTACTTGTTTTTTGGCTTTTATTTTGTTAGTGGCTTTAGTAGTTGTTTTAGTAATAAGTTTTGAACATAGACAAAGAAGACTTCGTAAGTTATAGTTTAGCAGCTAGATTATGTTATTAGGAGAACTAAAAGGGCGGCGACCGTGATCAGTAGTAGGAACTTAAAATATGAAGAGATTAGGGACTTATGAGCTTTAAGGATGAGGTTAGCTAGGAAAACAACTGTTTTTGATATTCTTATTGCTCCTATGAAAGAGGTTCATCCTTGGTCGAGTCTCCGGAGAACTCCTGATATGCTTCATGAAATAAGGGTTAATATGCTTTTACCGTGTATCAGTTTAACAAAGAATCATCCTTTCCTGGAGATTTTTGATAATCTTTGAAATACGTCTTTGCTGATGATTTTCATTTTTAGTCTTTTAAATGTGTAGGCCGTTACGCAGATCAACATCACTAGTGGTAAAATCTTGTTAGCCCAAGGTATAACAAATGTTTCTTTTTTTATGAAGCATAAAGATATAATCCACCCTGAGAAGAAGACGCCTCCGGCTAGTCGAGTTATAGGTTTAGCTAATTTATTTTTTTCTTCTGACACAGGATTGATGGGGGCAGATTTAATTTTAGGGAAAGACACAAAAAAGATCATTCGCATCCTGTAAATTGCTGTCATTAAGGTTGCTAAGAAAGCTAATATAACTCTTATTCTTTTGGTTATTCTTTTTTGTCTTGCTTCTAAGATGACGTCCTTTGAGTAGTACCCTGCTAGGAATGGGAGTCCACAAAGTGCTAGTCTGCCAATGATGATGCATCTGGTAGTCAAAGGCAAAGAATTTCTAGCTTTACCCATCTTTCGAATATCTTGTTCTTTTTTTAGTTTGTGTATAACTCTCCCTGAACAAAGAAATAGTAGTGCCTTGAAAAATGCGTGTGTACAGATATGAAAAAGGGCGAGTTTCGGAGCTCCTATTCCTATGGCCACGACCATAAGTCCTAATTGTCTTGTGGTAGAATAGGCGACTATCTTCTTAATGTCGTATTGAGAAAGAGCTACTCTGGCAGCAAATAAGGCAGTTACAGAGCCTAAAAGTCTTATGGTGATTAGTGCTCATAGGGATTTTTCAAATAGAGGTCTACATCGAAATAATAAAAAGACTCCTGCAACGACCATTGTTGATCTGTGGAGGAGTGCTGAGACTGGTGTTGGGCCTTCCATGGCAGCGGGGAGTCAGGGATGTAGACTGAACTGAGCTGACTTACCTACTGCCGCCAGGATTATGCCTATAATGGCGATTTTAATAGGGGCAGATTCTTTTTTGAAAAAGATAATTTTTCTTAGGTTTCAAGAATTAAATTTTAGTAAGGCTATAACCATAAATAAAATCATTCCCCTATCTCCTATTCGTTTATACAAAATTGCTTGGAGTGCTGATCTTTTAGCATCAGATCGGGTAAATCATCATCCTATAAGAACAAAAGACATTATTCCAACTCCCTCTCAGCCCACGAATAGTAAAAATAATTTGTTTGAAGAAACTAGGATTAGCATAAAAAGAAGGAATAATATTAATGTTCTAATGAAGGCTTTCTTTTTGGGGTCTTTTCTCATGTAATATTCTGAGAATTCGATTATTGACCAAGTAACAAATAGGGCTGCTGTTGAAAAGGCGACAAAGGGAAAGTCGATTACTAGAGAAAGAGAAAATCTTTGGAGTCCTCAGTTTAATCATTTCACTTTTATAATGAATAGGGGAACTCCATTAATAATTCAGTAAACTAGAACAAGAGCTGAGACTATGGAAGATTTCATTAGTAGTTTTGTGGAATTTCTCTTTGTCCTGGCTTTGAAAAATTTTTTGGTGATAAACAGTAAAAAAGAAATCATTATTATGAGATTTAATATCATCAGAAACACCACAGAATTAAACTGCGGATTCTTTAACTTAGCAGGATAAGAATAATCTATTGTTCCTGGTCGACATAAGGGTAGGTCCTTATTCTTTAGAATCACAATCTAATATTTTGAGTAAACTATTGTCGAGTTTAGGAGATAATTTTCGGTTTAAAAATTAATAAGATAAGTGGCAATAAATGTAAGGTTATCATCAAACTTTCTCGCTGTGTCGTTTTTCTTTTCATAATTTTTCACTTGTGTGCTCAGCCTCTTTTTAAAAGTTGGTAAATAGAAAGTCTAAATATTCTTGTAAATACTACTCCTAGGGCTATAGGGAAGTAGGAAATTATTCTTCATTTTATTACTGACGAGAAAGACATAATTTCTCCTATAGCTTTAGGCAGTGGAGGCAGGCCTAGGTTTGCTGAGACAAAAAAAAGTCAGAATAAAGGAAGTAGTTTAATTATTGCCTTTAGTCTTCGTTTTACTAGGAGCGTGCGTGTCCCTCTTCGTTCATAAAATATTTTGGCTAGGGCAAATAGGGCAGAAGAGACTATACCATGGGCGATCATGATTACGATTCTGGCCTTTATTCCTCATTCGGTTCCTGTTGATACCCCAGCGATCATAAATCTCATGTGGGATACAGAGGAGTACGCTATAAGGGACTTTAGGTCTGTCTGTGTGATACATATTAGTCTTGTAAGAATTCCTCCTCAACAACAAAATAAAATAAGTATTGGGGCAATTTTAATTGTTAAAGGTTCTCAAAAATACTGGTATATACGGATAAATCCATATCCCCCCATCTTAAGAAGAATTGCTGCTAGGATCATTGAACCGGCCACCGGGGCTTCTACATGGGCCTTAGGAAGTCATAGGTGAAAAGTGAATATTGGAACCTTAACTAAAAAAGTTAAGATACAAAATAGGATAAGAGTGGGGGATATCCTTCTGTTTAATTTTCAGTTTTTTAAAACAATTTTTGTTTCGTGATTTTTTAAGTAAATTGTGAGGAGACCAATAAAGAGAGGAAGGGATCTAATAAGAGTGTAAAAAACAAAGTAATATGAGGCTTCTATTCGTTCCTTTTGCATTCCTCATCGCGATATTAGGAGAAGTGTTGGGATTAGAGTAGCTTCAAAAGATACAAAAAACACAATTAGTCTTGTTGTAGAAAATGTTACTATAAGAGCTATTAATATTCAAACATTAAAAAATAGAAATCTTTGTTGGTTTTTCATTCTTTTATTAGATATCCTTTTTATTCTTGCTAAAATAGATACTGGAATGAGTCAGCACCTAAGAACTATTAATGGAGTTCTAATTTTATCAGCTGTCAGTGAAAGAGAAAGATATTTTCAGATGATTTTGTTATTCCCCCTATAAAGAAAGGAGGATAACAAAAAGATAAAAGATACTTTAGCGATTGTTGTTCTTCATATCTTATTATAAGGAGAAATTCACATTGTAATAGCGGTACCTAAAGCTGTTAATACAATAGTAATCATTTTTAGTTTTTTGCTCAATCAAGTCCTCCATTAATCCATTCATAGACTAGGCCAATTGTTAATATTAAAAGAAATACTATTAATGGGAACGTTATTGTTCTTGAATTGATGAGGAGAATTGATAACGGTAATGGTAAAAGAATGGCTATTTCTAAATCAAAGAGTAAAAACAAGAGGGCTACAAGAAAGAATCGGAATGAAAATGGTAGTCGTGATGATTTTATGGGATCAAACCCACATTCATAGGGAGATGACTTTTGTAAGTCCGGGGTTTTTGATGGGAGAATTTGGCCTAAAAAAAATAAGAGCCTTGTTAAAACAATACAAATAATTAAAAATAAGATTGTTGGGGACATAAAAAGAAGGTTGGCAGATTTGTAATGCAGTTAGCTTGAAACTAAAGAGATGCAGGTTTAACTCCTGTACCTTCTTAGGTTCCTCCCCATCAGTAAATACAAATAAATAGAAAAATTCACACGACGTCTACGAAGTGTCAGTACCAAATAGCGCATTCATAGCCCACATGGTGGTTAAGAGAATAGTGTCTTTGAATAAGGCGTAGTAAACAAATGCAGAGAAAGGTAGTTCCGATTATGACATGTAGCCCATGGAATCCTGTTGCTACAAAGAAAACTCTTCCATAAACTCTATCGGCTATTGTGAAGCTGGCTTCTCAGTATTCATAGGCCTGAAGGGAAGTAAACCATGCTCCTAAAAGGACTGTAATTAAAAGAGAAATTCAAGCTTCTCTTCCTTTTCCTTCCCGTAGACTATGGTGAGACCAGGTAAGAGATGCTCCCGATGAAAGTAAAACTGCGGTTTTCAAGAGAGGCACTCCTCATGGGTTTATAGATTGTATTCCAGTGGGAGGTCATCTCATTCCTATTTCTGATGTGGGGGATAAGGCTCTGTGAAAAAATGCCCAGAAGAAAGAAAAGAAAAACATTATCTCTGATACAATAAATAATATAAATCCTATCTTTAGTCCTCGGACCACAAAGGTGGTGTGCATGCCAAGAAAGGTGGCTTCTCGAATTACATCTCGTCATCAAAAGGCAAGGATTATAGTTACTGTAATTAATCCTAAGGCAGCGGTGAATATTTTGTCTCCTTGAAACCAGGATACTAAGCCGGTAGTTGTGACCATTGCTCCTATAGCGGCCCCTAAAGGTCAGGGACTTCGGTCAACCATGTGGAACGGGTGTTGGTGTCTAAATGTTCTTTTCATCTTTTTAATTATTTAATATTTTCTTCTAAGTAGTTCTTTCTTAGTATTAAAAAAACAGTTGCTTGAATAAAAGCAACTGCTATTTCGAGTATTAAAAGGACTAAAATTAAAGAAAATGATATTGTACCTAAATATATATTATAATTTATTGCTTCTCAGATAGTGCAAGAACATAAGAAGATTAACAAGTGACCTGCTAGTAATTTGGCTCCTAATCGGAACCCGAGAGTTAGAGGTTGAATAAAAAGTCTTATTGTTTCAATAATAATCATTACTGGGACTAGGTAAATAGGTGTGCCTTGAGGGAGTAGGTGACTAATCTTCTTCTTTCAATTTTTCTTAAACCCTGCGATTTTTACCATAATCCATATAGGTAAGGACAGCCCAAAAGTAAAGCTTAAATGTGATGTTTGTGAAAATGTGTAGGGGATTAATCTCATAATATTAAAACTAAAACATAATAAAAATAGGGAGAAGAGTCATGGTGCTCACGGTTTGGTCTTTTCGTTTAGTTTAGTAATGAGGAGAGTTCAGAGGCTTTTTAGAAGGAGAGAGGGGGTATTACTTCGTCTAATTGCTCAGTGAGTCTTAGTTTTTATCCATACTCAGGAAAGAGCTATAATTCTCCCAACAGATGTTAGGGAGAATATTGATAGCTTAACGGGTATAAATTGGTCAAAAATTTTTTTTATAATAAAAATTTTTATCATATTCATTTTTTTTTCTTTGTTCTAATAGTTGTTTTTTGTGTTTCTTTTATTCTCTTAAAATTAGTAATATTTTTTGTAGCTGTAAAGACTAAAAAGAACATAGTTCAACATGTTCATGTTGATAAATTTATAAGTCAAATTGTAAAGTCGAGTTGTGGCATTCTTTAATAATGGTCATTCTCCATTTTCGCATGATTAAGAGTCATAAACTTTTTTATAATAAGATAATTAAAGAATTTAACTTTCGGTGATTTCTTTCGCTGATTTCTTTACACCAATTATAGAAAGTTTTCTGGTTAACAGATTCCACTACTACTATGGGCATAAATCTATGATTAGCTCCACAAATTTCTGAACATTGTCCATAAAAAATTCCGGGCCGGTCTATCTTAACAAACATTTGGTTTAGTCGGCCAGGTACAGCATCCATCTTTAGTCCTAATTGGGGTACTGATCAGGCGTGTATAACATCAGTGGAGTAGGTAATTACTCGAATGTCAGTGTTGTAAGGTAAGACTAATCGTTTGTCTACTTCTAGTAAGCGGGGCAGGCCTTCTTGTTGGAAGTCTTCTAAATGGATCATGTAGGAGTCAAACTCAATACGATTTTTATCTCATATTTCATAAGTTCAGTATCATTGATGGCCAATAGTCTTGATAGTGACGTCTGGATTAGTCCCTTCATCCATTCAGTAAAGGAGGTTAATCGAAGGAATAGCCAGGGCTATTAGGATAAATCTGGGTGAAATTGTTCATCAAAGTTCTACTTGTTGCTTCTCTGTAAACTTTCAATGTGAAGGTGCTGAAAATAATAAAAGAATTAGCCCGTAAGTTATTAGAATAGTTATAAAAACTACAAAAATCATAGCGTAGTCATGAAAGTGGTGAAATTCACCCATTACGTAGGAAGCAGCGTCTTGAAATTTAAGTTGTAAGGGATGTGACATGTTTATTTCTTTAAAAGTTTTATGGAATAAATCCTTTTCGTGTTAAATTTTCGTGTAATTAAGGCTAAAATAGAAATTCCTATTCTTGCTTCAATCGCTGATAAGGTCAACAAAAATAATGATAGTGAGAGTTTTATTCTATTTCTAAAGTTATAAGATGAAAAAATTTTTAACATAATTAGTTTTAGAAGTATAGATTCTAAGGCAATTAAAATAGATAACAGAAATTTCTTGTTATAAATGATTCTAATAATGGCTGTTATTGTCGAAAAAATAATTATAAAAGGTATCAGTTGCATAAGGAAGTTCTAGATTATCCTAGAAGTTAGTGAGTCGAAATCACTTGTTTTCTTTAAACTAACTCCCATATAAAATTATGTTAACACTTTCTTTTTGATTCTCTTTCATGATGTTGGCATTTCTTTAAATGTGTGTTCTTGGGGGGGGTAGGAAGGATAAAATCATTCTAATTTTGTGGTAATTTCTTTAGTCCTTGTGTTAGTTTTGGTGTTATTAAGAGACAACGCTACTATAGTTAGGAATCCAATAGTCCCAATAAAAGAAAGCAACGACCCTAAAGAGGAAACTGTTTTTCAAAAAGCGAAAGCGTCCGGGTAATCCGAGTATCGTCGGGGCATTCCAGCTAACCCTAAAAAGTGCTGAGGAAAAAATGTTAGGTTAACTCCAATAAACATAAGAATAAAGTGAGTGGTGGCACTAGTTTTATCTAGTTGTGCCCCCTGTAAAAGAGGGAATCAATGGTTAAACCCTCTAAATATGGCAAATACCGCTCCCATTGATAAGACATAGTGGAAGTGTGCAGTTACATAATATGTGTCATGAAGTGCAACTTTTAAGGATGAGTTTGATAAAACTATCCCCGTTAGGCCTCCAACTGTGAATAAAAAAATAAACCCAATAGCTCACAGTAATGATGGGTGGGCTTTGTTAATATTAAAGGGGACTCCTTGGAGTGTGGCTAATCATCTAAATACCTTAACTCCTGTTGGTATTGCAATTATCATTGTAGCAGCGGTAAAGTAGGCTCGTGTATCAACGTCAAGCCCGACAGTAAACATATGGTGTGCCCAGACTATAAACCCTAAAATTCCAATGGCTATCATGGCATACATCATTCCTAGATACCCGAAGGGTTTGTTGCTTCCTGTACGGTTTGTTACTACATGAGAGATTATACCAAACCCCGGTAAGATGAGAATATAGACCTCAGGGTGACCAAAAAATCAAAACAGGTGTTGGAATAAAATTGGGTCCCCTCCTCCGGTTGGGTCAAAGAAAGAAGTTTTAATATTGCGGTCAGTTAATAGCATAGTAATGGCTCCAGCTAAAACAGGTAAAGATAATAATAGGAGGAATGTTGTAATTAAAATTGATCACACAAATAGAGGAGTTCGGTCCATTGACATTCCAGGTGCTCGCATATTAATTATGGTTGTTATAAAATTAATAGATGCCATAATTGATGAAGCTCCTGCCAAGTGTAGAGAAAAAATTGCTAAATCTACACATCCTCCTGCATGGGCAACGGGTCCGGATAAGGGGGGGTAAACTGTTCATCCGGTCCCCACTCCCCTTTCTTTACCTGCTGAGGCTATTAATAATAAAAAAGAAGGAGGGATTAATCAGAATCTCATTTTTTTCATTCGAGGAAAGGCCATATCGGGAGCCCCAATCATTAGTGGTACTAACCAATTACCAAATCCTCCAATCATAATGGGCATTACCATAAAGAAAATCATAATAAAGGCATGTGCTGTCACTATAACGTTATATGTTTGATCTTTTTGGATTAAGGATCCTGGTTGTGATAACTCTACCCGGATAATATTTCTCATGGCTGTTCCTACAGTTCCGGCCCATGCACCAAATATAAGATATAGGGTTCCTATATCCTTGTGATTTGTAGAAAAAAATCATCGGCTAATATACAAATTTAGTTTTGAGTTATATGCTTTCAT